TTTTTTTTTTTTATGTAAAAATTATTAAAGATGGCTTAGAAAATTGAGAATAAAGGAAATTTTTATCTTTTTATAAATATATATATATATATATATAATATATATATTAAATATTTAATTAATTAATAAATTTATTAATAAATTAAATATTTAATTAATTAATATATTAATAATTAATTAATATTCTTCTTATATTAATATCACTTATATTAATATATTGTTATTTAATTAGATTAATATCTGATTTATATTGATATTAATTTTTAATATGAATATTACTGAAAAAAAAATAAGAGAAATATTAAAAATTTATTAATGTCTATTATACATTTAATATAAAAAAAAAAAAAAAAAAATCTATGTAAAAAATTTTATAATTAAATAAATTTTTTACATTTTAAAAATTTTATTATAAATTTATTTTACATATAAATTTTAGTGTTAAATTTTAATTATTTAAAAAATAATTATTTGGATTGTAGTAATTAATATTAAAAATTTAAGAAATTAAGATTTAGTAATATAAAAATTAATAACTAATTTTGTGCCAGCAGTTGCGGTTATACAAAAATTAAATTAAATTATTTCAGTTTATAATAAATAATTTAATTTAAAGTAAATATTAAATTATTAAGTGAAATTTTAATTTAATTAAATTTTATTTAAAAATTATGATTTAATAAATTTTATTTTAAACTAGGATTAGATACCCTATTATTGAAAAATTATTTTATAATACTAAAATAGTAAATAATTATTTATTGAAACTTGAATAATATGGCGGTATTTTAGTTCATTTAGAGGAATCTGTCTAATAATTGATAATCCACGAATAAATTTACTTAATTTAATATTTTGTATATCGTTGTTAAAAAAATATTTTTTAATGATAATAATATTTAAGTTTTAAAAAAAAAAATTAATTCAGATCAAGATGCAGATAATAATTAAGAATATGATGGATTACAATAAATATATTTAAATGAATAATATTATTTTAATATATATTTGAAGGTGGATTTAAATGTAATTTTAATTAATTTATTAAAATGATTAAAAATTAAAATATGTACATATTGCCCGTCACTTTCATTTAAAAATTGAAATAAGTCGTAACAAAGTAGATGTACTGGAAAGTGTATCTAGAAATAACAAATTAGAGCTTGTATATAAGTATTTCATTTACATTGAAAAGAAATTAATTTTTAATTAATTTGAGGGGGTAATTTAATAAATATAAATTAATAAAAAAAATTTTATTGTTAAAAATATTTAAATGGGGGTTAAAGTATTTTTAATAGAAAAAATTTGAAAATTTATAGTTTAATAGTATTGTAAAGAAAAATTTAAATAATTGAAATATAAAATTAAAGTAAAAGTAAATTTAGTTTATTGTATCTTGTGTATCAGAGTTTATTTAATAAAATTTATATTTATAATATTCTCGAATTTAAAAGAGTTAATTAATTATTAAAGTTAATGTTGAATAATTATTTTAAATAATTAATTGGAAATGAAATGTTAATCGTTTTTAAATATATCTAGTTTTTTTAGAAAAAAATTTAATTTTAAATTTAAATAGTTTTATAATTAATTATTTATTAATTATGAAAATTTAAAATTTAATATTTTAGGGGATAAGCTTTAAATTAAATATTTATAATGATTTTTTTTTTATTAAAATTTTTAAAATTTATATTGTTTAAAAATTATAATTTATTATAAAAAATTTTAATTTAATTAAAATTTAAATTTGAAATTTAAATTTTTATAAAAAAATTATTTTTAATAACAGAAAATTAGAAATAATGATAAAATTAGTATATTATTATTAAAATTTAGTAAATTTAATTTAAATTAAATAAAAGGAATTCGGCAAAAATTTATATTCACTTGTTTATCAAAAACATGTCTTTTTGTTTAATAATTTAAAGTCTAATCTGCCCACTGATAAAAATTAAAGGGCTGCAGTATATTGACTGTACAAAGGTAGCATAATCATTAGTCTTTTAATTGAAGACTTGTATGAAAGATTTGATGAAATATAAACTGTCTCTAATTTATAAATAAAATTTAATATTTTAGTGAAAAAGCTAAAATAAAATTAAAAGACGAGAAGACCCTATAGAGTTTTATATTTATATAAATTTTAATAAATTATATAAATAATTATTAAAATTTAATAAAATATTTTATTGGGGTGATAAAAAAATTAAATAAACTTTTTATATTTTTAAACATAGATAAGTGAATAATTGATCCATAATTTATGATTATAAGAAAAAATTACCTTAGGGATAACAGCGTAATATTTTTTTTTAGTACAAATAAAAAAAAAAGTTTGCGACCTCGATGTTGGATTAAGATAAAAATTAAATGCAAAAGTTTAAATTTTTGATCTGTTCGATCATTAAAATCTTACATGATCTGAGTTCAAACCGGTGTAAGCCAGGTTGGTTTCTATCTTTAATAAATTATAATGTTTTAGTACGAAAGGATCAAATATTAAAAATAATTTTAATTTAAATGAATTTTATTAATATAATTATAACTATTTTGACAGAAAATTGTGATGATTTTAGAAGTCATATATATATATAGTTATATTATATATAAGTAGTATATGATATATTTAGATGTAATTAATGTTATAGTTGGTTTATTAATTTTAATTATTGGGTTATTAATTGGTGTTGCTTTTTTAACATTAATAGAACGAAGGGTTTTAGGCTATATTCAAATTCGTAAAGGTCCTAATAAGATAGGTTATATTGGTATTTTACAACCCTTTTGTGATGCTATTAAATTATTTTCTAAAGAACAGATTTATTTAAACTATTCCAATTATTTAGTTTATTATTTTTCTCCTATTATAAGATTTATTTTATCTTTAATGGTTTGAGTTTTAATTCCTTATATTTTTAATATAATTATATTTAATTTAGGGTTATTGTTTTTTTTATGTTGTACTAGAATAGGTGTTTATACTGTTATAATTGCTGGATGATCGTCAAATTCAAATTATTCATTATTAGGGGGTTTACGTTCAGTTGCTCAAACAATTTCTTATGAGGTTAGACTTTCTTTAATTTTAGTTTCTAGAATTATTATAATTATAGATTTTAATTTAATAATATTTTATAATTATCAGATTATAATTTGATTTATTTTTATAATAATACCATTAAGATTATGTTTTTTATCTTCATTAATAGCAGAAACTAATCGAACTCCATTTGATTTTGCTGAAGGTGAGAGAGAGTTAGTTTCTGGGTTTAATATTGAGTATGGTGGAGGTGGGTTTGCTTTAATTTTTTTGGCTGAATATTCTAGAATTTTATTTATGAGATTATTATTTATTATTATTTATATGGGGGGTTATTATTTAAATTTAATATTTTATTTGAAATTAGTATTTTTATCTTTTTTTTTTATTTGAGTACGGGGTACTTTACCTCGATATCGTTATGATAAGTTAATATATTTATGTTGAAAAAGATATTTACCTGTTTCTTTAAATTATATTTTATTTTATATAGGATTAAAGATAATTTTATATTATTAAATAATTTTAGTATAAATTAATAGAATTAATATTCTTTCTTAAGTTTTCAAAACAAATGCTTAATACAAGCTCATTAATTAATGATTGTAAATTAATTTATCTCAAAAGTTATTTAAGATAGGATTTAAAATAAAATAAGAAAAATAAAGAACAGTTAAAAGTTGACCTGTAAAAATATAAGGAATTTCTACTGAGCGTGCTCCAATTCAAGTTAGTAAGATAATAATTGAAATTATTGATCAAAATATAATTTGATTTAATGGGTAAAATTGAATTCCTTGAATTTTTTTATTAAAAGTAAATGGTAAAATAATTAAAATTAAAATAGATATAACTAAAGCAATTACACCCCCTAATTTATTGGGAATTGATCGTAGAATTGCATAAGCAAATAGGAAATATCATTCTGGTTGAATATGAATAGGGGTTACTAATGGATTAGCTGGAATAAAATTATCAGGATCTCCTAATAAATATGGATTAGTTAGTGATAGAATAGATAATAAGAAAATTAAAATAATAAATCCAATTAAATCTTTAAATACAAAAAATGGGTGAAATGGAATTTTATCAAGATTTCTATTAATACCGAGGGGATTGTTGGATCCTGTTTGATGTAAAAATAATAAATGAATTATTGTTATTATTAAAATAATAAAGGGGAAAAGAAAATGGAAAGTATAGAATCGAGTTAATGTGGCATTATCTACAGCAAATCCACCTCAAATTCAATTAACTAAATCATTTCCTAAATAAGGGATTGCAGATAATAAATTCGTAATTACTGTTGCCCCTCAGAAAGATATTTGTCCTCAAGGTAGAACATATCCTATAAATGCAGTAGCTATTAATAAAAATAAGATAATGATACCAACAATTCATGTATATTTAAAATTAAATGATTCATAGTAAATTCCTCGTCCAATATGTAAATAAACACAAATAAAAAAAAATGATGCTCCATTAGCATGTAAGGTTCGAATTAGTCATCCATAATTAACATTTCGACAAATATAATTTACTCTATAAAAAGCTAATTCAATATTAGCTGTATAATACATAGTTAAAAATAATCCTGTAATAATTTGAATTATTAAACATAATCCTAATAATGATCCAAAATTTCATCAAGATGAAATATTAGATGGTGATGGTAGATCAATTAAGGAATTATTAATAATTTTAATAATTGGATGAAATTTTCGTATAGGTTTAAAATTATTTAACATTAGTTATTCATAAGAACGAAGAGGTCCAAAGAAAATATTAGTAATTTTTACTACTGCGATAAGAGTAATAAATAAGTAAATAATTATAATTAAAGTTAGTAAATAAGTTTGTTTATCATATAGTTTAGATAAGTTAATATTAAATTCATTATTAAAGAATAATAATAATTTAAAAAAATTAATTATTTCATCATTAAAATAAAAATTTATTCATAATAAATTATTTTTTATGATAAATCTTCTTAAAATAATAAAAAAAATTATAAAAAAAAATCTTTTATTAAAAATAGAAATTTTAAATAATTCATTAGAGGCAATTCTTGATACGTAAATAAATAGTACTAGTAATCCACCTAAAAAAATTAAAAATAGAATATATGAAAATCAATAAGTATTAATTAATATACTTGATAATAAGCATAAAATTAAAGTTTGTATTAGAATTATTAATCCCATAGAAAATGGGTGATTAAGGAAAAATATAAAAAATGAAATAAAAATTAAGAGTAAAGATAAAAATATTTTTAATATATCAAAGAATAGTTTATAAAAATAATAATTTTGGAGATTATAGATAAAGAAATTCTTTTTCTTTGAAGTTTTTAAAGATTATTCTTATTATTGATTTACAAAACCAAAGTTTTTTTTTAAACTATAAAAACAATATATATATATATATATATATATATATATATATATATTTTGTGTACAAATGATAATAAATTTAATAATTATTTTAATAATATATTTAGTGGGTAATATAATTTTTGTTTCTAAACATAAACATTTATTAATTATTTTATTAAGATTAGAGTTTATTGTTTTAAGAATTTTTTTTTTGATAATAATATATTTAATAATAATTAATAATAATATATATATATTGATAGTATTTTTAGTTTTTTCTGTTTGTGAGGGGGCTTTAGGGTTATCTATTTTAGTTTCAATAATTCGAACTCATGGAAAATTAATAATAATATATATATATTGATAGTATTTTTAGTTTTTTCTGTTTGTGAGGGGGCTTTAGGGTTATCTATTTTAGTTTCAATAATTCGAACTCATGGAAATGATTATTTTTATAGCTATAATTTGATTTAAGGTGTTAAAGTTTTTTATAATAATAATATTTATAATTCCTTTATGTTTTATAAAAAATATGTTTTGAATGGTTCAAATAATTATAATGTTAATATTTTTTATATTTATAAATTTAACTTTAAATATTATAAGTTTTTCTAATTTAACTTATATATTTGGTTGTGATATAATTTCTTATGGGTTAATTTTATTAAGAATTTGGATTAGATTTTTAATAATTATAGCTAGAGAAAATTTACTTAAAACAAGTTTTTACTCTAATTTTTTTTTATTTAATGTTCTTTTGTTATTAATTATATTATATTTAACTTTTAGTACTTTAAATTTATTTATATTTTATTTATTTTTTGAGTCTAGATTAATTCCTACTTTATTATTAATTATTGGGTGAGGCTATCAACCTGAACGGATTCAAGCTGGAGGATACCTTTTATTTTACACTCTTTTTGTTTCTTTACCTTTATTATTAGGTATTTTTTATATTTATAATAAATTAAATTATTTAACTATTTATTTTTTAAAATTTTATGATTTTAATTTATTTATTTTTTATATAAGAATAATTATAGCTTTTTTAGTAAAAATACCTATATATTTTGTTCATTTGTGACTTCCTAAAGCTCATGTTGAAGCTCCAATTTCAGGTTCAATGATTTTAGCGGCAATTATATTAAAATTGGGGGGGTATGGATTATTACGGGTTTTAATTATCTTACAGAATATTAATATAAAGATAGGATTTATTTGAATTATTATTAGTTTAATTGGTGGATTTTATATTAGATTAAAGTGTTTTTGTCAAGTTGATATAAAATCTTTAATTGCATATTCTTCAGTGGCGCATATAAGAATAGTTATTGGGGGTATTATAACTATAAATTATTGAGGGTTCATAGGATCATTTATTTTAATAATTGGTCATGGTTTATGTTCCTCAGGAATATTCTGTTTATCTAATATTATATATGAGCGTATGAATAGACGAAGATTATTTTTAAATAAGGGGCTTATAAATTTTATACCTTCTATAAGATTATGATGATTTTTATTTTTGTCTTCTAATATAGCAGCTCCTCCCTCTTTAAATTTAATAGGGGAAATTAGTTTAATTAATAGATTATTGAGATGATCTTGATTAAGAATATTAATATTAATATTGATTTCATTTTTTAGAGCTGGATATAGATTATATTTATATTCAATTACTCAACATGGTAAGTTTAACTTAGGGGTGTATAGATTTTATAGCGGGGTATCACGAGAATATTTAATGTTAATTTTACATTGATTACCTTTAAATATTATAATTTTAAAGGTTGATTATAGAATAATTTGATTTTATTTAAATAATTTAAATAAAATATTGATTTGTGGAGTCAAAAATATGAGTAAACTCATTTTAAATAATTATTTTTTATAAATATTCTCTTTCTTTTATTAGATTTTTTTTTTTATTTTTTTTTATATTATTAAATTTTTTTATAATAATTTATTTTATTATAAATAATATTTATTTATTTATCGAATGGGAAATTGTTTCTTTTAGATCAATAAATATTGTTATATCTATTTTATTAGATTGGATATCTTTATTATTTATAATATTTGTTTCTTTAATTTCATCTTCTGTTATTTATTATAGAGGTAGATATATAATATCAGAGTTAAATTTAAATCGTTTTATTATTTTAGTTTTATTATTTGTATTTTCTATGATTTTATTAATTATTAGACCTAATATAATTAGAATTTTTTTAGGTTGAGATGGTTTAGGTTTAGTTTCTTATTGTTTAATTATTTTTTATCAAAATATTAAGTCTTATAATGCTGGTATATTAACAGCTTTATCAAATCGTATTGGTGATGTTATAATTTTAATTTTAATTTCTTGAATAATAAATTATGGTAGATGAAATTATATTTTTTATTTGAATTTTATAATAAATGATTATTCAATAAAAATTGTAGGTTTATTGGTAATTTTAGCTGCTATAACTAAAAGAGCTCAAATTCCATTTAGTTCTTGATTACCAGCTGCTATAGCAGCTCCTACTCCTGTTTCTGCTTTAGTCCATTCTTCAACTTTAGTTACTGCTGGTGTTTATTTATTAATTCGATTTAATGATTTATTAGTTAATTTAATTTTTTTCAAGGTGTTATTGTTATTATCAGGATTAACTATATTTATAGCTGGTATTTGTGCTAATTATGAGTATGATTTGAAGAAAATTATTGCTCTTTCTACTTTAAGACAATTAGGTTTGATAATAAGAATTTTAAGAATAGGTTTTAGTGATTTAGCTTTTTTTCATTTATTAACTCATGCTATATTTAAAGCTTTATTATTTATGTGTGCAGGGGTAATTATTCATATGATAAGAGATAATCAAGATATTCGGTTTATAGGTGGTATGAGATTATATATTCCTTTAACTTCATTATGTATAAATATTTCTAATTTGGCTTTATGTGGGATTCCTTTTTTAGCTGGATTTTATTCTAAAGATATAATTTTAGAGATAGTTAGAATAAGAAATTTAAATTTATTGGTTTTTTTTTTATATTATATTTCTACAGGATTAACTATATTTTATACTTTTCGATTATTGATGTATTTGATAATTAATGATTTTAATTTAATAAGTTTATATAATTTATATGATGAGGATTATATTATATTAAAAAGTATATTTATTTTATTATTTATAAGATTAATTTCAGGAAGATTTTTAAGATGAATAATTTTTTCTTATCCTTACATGGTTTATTTACCTTTTAATATAAAAATAATGGTTATTTATGTTACATTAATTGGGTTATTTATAGGTTATTTAATTAGAAATATAAGAGTTTATTCTTTTAATAAGTTTTTAATGGTATATAATTTAAATATATTTTTAACTTTAATATGATTTATACCTAATTTATCTACTTATGGGTTTAATTATAAGTTTTTAAATATGAGAAATTATTTAATAAAAAATATTGATATGGGTTGAAGTGAAATTTATGGGGGTCAGGGAATTTATAAAATTTTAAAAAATTATTCTATTATTAATTATGTGTATCAATTAAATAATTTTAAGATTTATATATTTAGATTTGTTTTATGAATAATAATTTTTATTTTTATAGTTGTATTTTAAATTTAAATAGCTTAAAAAGAGTATAATATTGAAGATATTATGGTGATTATAAAATCTTTAAATATTTTAATATATATATATATATATATATATATATATATATATATATATATATATATTTATATATTTATAAATATTTATAAAAGAAAATTTCTTTAATTTTACAATGAAAATGTAATGTTTTTATAAACTATATAAATTAAGAAATATTAATGAAATTAATCACTATAAATTAAGTTAGCAGCTTAATTAAATATATTTCTTAATTGGAATTTTTATTCAATTTTATCATTAACAGTGATATACCTCTGATTTGGTTTCAATTAAAATTAAATAAGGAATATTTATATATTCTATCTTTTAGGTCGAAATTAAATGCAAAATTGCTTCTTATTTAAGATAAATTGTTTTACAATATTTTTTGATTGCAAATCAAATGTTTTAAATTAAACTATAATCCTAATTGGATCAATTTAATATATTTTGATTTCATTCATGGTATAAGCCAATTAAAAGGATAATAATGAAAAAAAATCTAATTTTAAATCAAGTTAAAAAATTAACTATTAAAAAGTTAGGAATAATAGGGAAAATTAGTGCAATTTCTACATCAAAAATTAAAAAAATTATTGTAATTAAAAAAAAATGTAATGAGAAGGGGATACGTGCTAGGCATTTAGGTTCAAATCCACATTCAAATGCTGAACATTTTTCTCGGTCAAGTAAAGATTTTTTTGAAATAATAAATGAAAAAAGTATGAAAATACAAGAAATTAAAATTATAATAAAAGATATATAAAATAATAATATAATTATTTATATTAAAATTATTAAACTTTTTGATTGGAAGTCAAATATACTAAATATATTATATAAATAATTAATTTCCTCATCAATAAATGGAAATGTAAAGAAATAATCAAACTACATCAACAAAATGTCAATATCATGCAGCTGCTTCAAATCCAAAATGATGAGTTTTAGAAAAATGGTTATTTAAATGTCGAATAAAGCATGTAAGTAAAAAAATTGTACCAATAATAACATGTAATCCATGGAATCCTGTAGCTATAAAAAATGTTGATCCGTAAATTCTATCGGCAATAGAAAATGGAGCTTCTAAATATTCATAAGCTTGTAAGATAGTAAAATAAATTCCCAATGTAACAGTAATAAATAAACTTTGAGTTGTTTGAGTAAAATTATTTTCTATTAATGCGTGATGGGCTCAAGTTACAGTAATTCCTGAAGTAATTAAAATAATTGTGTTAAGTAATGGAATTTGAAAGGGATTAAACGGAATAATTCTTATAGGTGGTCATATAGCTCCGATTTCAATATTAGGGGATAATCTTCTATGAAAAAAAGCTCAAAAAAATGAAATAAAAAAAAAAATTTCTGAAATAATAAATAAAATTATTCCTCATCGTAGTCCTCTGCAAACTAAAATTGTATGTTTACCTTGGAAAGTTCTTTCACGATAAACGTCTCGTCATCATTGATATATAGATATTAATACAATGATATAACCTAAAATTAATAAATTTATGTTAAAATTATGAAATCATTTTACTATTCCTGTTACTAAAGTTATTACTCCAATAGCTCTTGTTAAAGGTCAAGGACTATAATCAACTAAATGAAATGGGTGATTGTGGTTTGATGTCATTAATTTACTTCACTAGAATAAAGGGTTCTTAAAATAGAAATTACATAAGCTTGAATAATAGCTACTGCTGATTCTAAGATTAATAATAAAATTTGTCTAAAAATTAAAATAATTAATAAGTAAAATGATATATTATTTCCTGTGTTTCTTAGTAAGGTTAATAATAAATGTCCTGCGATTATATTAGCTGTTAATCGAACTGCTAAAGTTATTGGTCGGATAATATTTCTAATACTTTCAATTAATACTATAAAAGGTATTAGAATTGATGGTGTTCCTTGTGGGATTATATGAATAAATATATGTTGTGTATTATTAATTCAGCCATAAATTATAAATCTTAATCATAGAGTTAATGAAATAGATAGGGATATATTAAGGTGACTGGTACTTGTAAAAATATAAGGGAATAATCCTAAAAAATTATTAAATAAAATAAAAAAAAATAATGAAACAAAAATAAATGTGGTTCCATTTAAATTATTAAATCCTAAAAGTATTTTAAATTCTTTGTGAAGTTTATTAGAAATAAATTTTCATAATAAGAAATGTCGATTAGGGACAAATCAAAATGAATAAGGAATAAATATAAAACCAATAAAAGTTCTTAATCAATTAAGAGATAAATTAAATAAGTTAGTTGATGGATCAAAAATTGAAAATAAATTATTTATCATTTTCAATTTAATTTGTTATTATTATGTAATTTATTTTTATTATTAAAATTATTTTTATATTTAAAAATAAAATAGTTTATAATTATAAAAATAATGAAAATGCTAATAAAGAAAATAAATGATAAGATTCAATTAATAGGTATTATTTGTGGGATAAAAGAATATTACTAATGTAATAATTTAAATTTGACATATTTATGTTATAATTTAACTAATTCTTTCCATTAGAAGTAATTGCTAATTTACTATAATATGATTTAAGAGACCAATACTTGCTTTCAGTCATCTAATGAATAGTTATTAATTCAATTAATAAAGTTTTTAATTGAAATTCCTTCGATTACAATTGGTATAAATCTGTGATTTCTTCCACAAATTTCTGAACATTGTCCAAAAAAAATTCCTGGACGATTAATAAAAAATCTTGTTTGATTAAGTCGTCCAGGGTTAGCATCTACTTTTACTCCTAATGATGGGATAGTTCAAGAGTGGATTACATCAGTAGCAGTAACTAAAATTCGAATTTGATTATTAATTGGTAAAATAATACGATTATCTACATCTAATAAACGAAAATTATTAATATTTTCATTTGAGTTATTTATATACGAATCAAATTCAATATTATTAAAATCTGAATATTCATAGCTTCAATATCATTGATGTCCAATTGATTTTAATGTAATTAATGGGTTATTAAGTTCATCTAGTAAATATAATAATCGAAGAGATGGGATAGCAATAAAAATTAAGGTAATTGCTGGTAAAATAGTTCAAATTAATTCAATTATTTGATTTTCTAGTAAAAATCGATTAATATATGAATTAAAAAATAAATTAATTATTAAATAAGAGACTAGAATAGTAATTATAATTAAAATCACTAATCTATGATCGTGAAAAAAGATAATTTGTTCTATTAATGGGGAAGCTCTATTTTGATAATTAATATTGGATCAAGTTGCCATTTCTAAAAAAAGGATAATCCTTTATAGATGGGGTTTAAATCCATTACATATAATCTGCCATATTAGAAATTACTTAAAATAGGTAATTCATTATAAGAATGTTCTGCAGGAGGTAAATTTTGGTATCATTCAATTGATGATGGTATATTTAAAGAAAATAAAATAATTCGTTGATTAATTATTGATTCTCAAATAATAATAATTATAAGTATTGTTGAAAATAAGGAAATATAAGAACCAAAAGAGGAAATAATATTTCAAGATAAAAATCTATCTGGGTAATCAGAATATCGTCGAGGTATACCTGCTAACCCTAAAAAATGTTGGGGGAAGAAGGTTAAATTAACTCCAATAAATATAGAAAAAAATTGAATTTTTAATAAATAATTATTAAGGGTTAGACCTGTAAATAATGGGTATCAGTGTACAAATCCTCCAAAGATAGTAAATACAGCTCCTATAGATAAAACATAATGAAAGTGTGCAACTACGTAATAAGTATCATGAAGGGTAATATCAATAGAGGAATTAGCTAAAATTACTCCTGTTAATCCTCCTACAGTAAATAAAAAAATAAATCCTAATCTTCATAATATTGAAGGGCTATAGTTAATTTGAGTACCGTGTAAAGTTGCTAATCAACTAAAAATTTTAATTCCGGTTGGTACAGCAATAATTATAGTTGCTGAAGTAAAGTATGCTCGAGTATCAATATCTATTCCTACAGTAAATATGTGATGAGCTCAGACAATAAATCCTAATAATCCAATTGTTATTATAGCATAAATTATACCTAAACAGCCAAAAGTTTCTTTTTTACCTCTTTCTTGAGAAATTATATGTGAAATTATTCCAAATCCTGGTAAGATTAAAATATAAACTTCAGGGTGTCCGAAAAATCAAAATAAGTGTTGGTAGAGGATTGGATCTCCTCCTCCTGCTGGGTCAAAAAATGAAGTATTAATATTTCGATCTGTTAAAAGTATGGTAATAGCTCCCGCTAAAACAGGTAGAGATAATAATAAAAGTAAAGCAGTAATTCCTACAGCTCATACAAATAAAGGTATTTGATCAAAGGATATATTATTAATTCGTATATTAATAATTGTAGTAATAAAATTAATTGCTCCTAAAATTGAAGAAATACCTGCTAGATGAAGGGAAAAAATTGCTAAATCAACAGATGAACCTCCATGGGCGATATTAGATGAAAGTGGGGGGTACACTGTTCATCCTGTTCCTGCACCATTTTCTACAATTCTTCTAGAAATTAATAAAATTAAAGAAGGAGGTAATAATCAAAATCTTATATTATTTATTCGAGGGAATGCTATATCAGGAGCTCCTAATATTAATGGTACTAATCAATTTCCAAAACCTCCAATTATAATTGGTATTACCATAAAAAAAATTATAATAAAGGCATGTGCTGTAACAATAGTATTATAAATTTGATCATCTCCAATTAAAGATCCTGGATTTCCTAATTCAGTTCGAATTAGTAAACTAAGAGATGTTCCTACTATTCCTGCTCAAATTCCAAAAATAAAATATAAAGTACCAATATCTTTATGATTTGTAGAAAATAGTCATTTTCGCTTATAATAAAATGGCTGAGTTATAAGCGATAAATTGTAAATTTATTAACGGGAATTATCTCTTTTATTAAGTCTTATATTCAATAATGATATAAAATTGCAAATTTTATGGTGTATTAAAATACTAAGGCTTAAAGAATACTTCTTTATTAATAATTTTGAAGACTACTAGTTTAAATTAACTTAAAACCTTAGATAAAAAAAAAAGTTCTAATAATTATTCCTAGTAAAGAGATAAATCTTAAAAAGTTAATAAAAATCAAATAATTATTTTTTATGAAAATCTTAAATCATTTTAATTTAATAGAGTAGAATATTAAGGATGTATAGGAAATACGAATATAAATAAATAAAATAATTAATCTTGTTATTGTAAAAATTAAAGTAATAATAATTAAATTATTAATTAAAAGATAATTAATAATTAATCATTTAGGAAAAAATCCTAAAAATGGGGGTAATCCCCCTAAAGAAAGGAAATTAATTATAATTGAAATTTTAATTAAAAAATTTAAATTATAGTTAAATAATTGATTTAAATAGAAAATATTTGAAATATAAAATATAAAACATAAAAAAGAAATAAAAAATGAATAAAAAATAAAATAAATTATTCATAAATTTTCTCTAATTATTAGGGCTATTAATATTCATCCTAAATTATTAATTGAAGAGAATGCTATTAATTTTCGTAATGATGTTTGATTAAAACTTCCAATTGTTCCAATAAATACATTTAAAATTATTATAATAAATAAAAAATTTATATTAAAATAATATGATAATAAAATTATGGGGGTAATTTTTTGTCAAGTTATTAAAATAAAACAATTTAATCAGGATAATCCTTCTATAATGTTGGGGAATCAAAAATGAAAAGGTAATGATCCTATTTTTATTAATATTGATGAATTAATTAAAATAGAAATAAAATCATTTAATAAAAAATTTTTTAGGGTTAGTATTCTTAATAAAATAGAAAATAAAAAATTAATTGATGCAATAGATTGAGTTAAAAAATATTTTAATGAAGCTTCTGAACTTAATAAATTATTAGAATTAGAAATTAGGGGGATAAATCTTATTAAGTTAATTTCTAATCCAATTCAACAACCTAATCATGAATTAGATGAAATTGAAATTAAAGTACTAAAGCATAAAATAATAAAAAAAAATATTTTATTAGAGTTAATTATAAAAAAAATTCAAAATAAAGAAAAATCTTAAAATGAATACGATATATATATATATATATATATATATAATTAAATTCATATTGTAAAAATTATATTTTGATGTAAAATGCATAGTAATTTTTGAAATTACAAGATATAGTTTAATTCTATAAAATATAATAAAGGTAAATAATTACATTATTTATCCTATCAGAATAATCCTTTTAATCAGGCACTTTATTTTTAAAAAAAAGGGGTTTCCTTTATATTTGGGGTATGAACCCAAAAGCTTAATTTAGCTTATTTTTAA